GGCTTGGAGCACTAGTACTATCCTTTATGTTACCTGTGTCTACTATTTAGGCATACTACCGGCAGCCCTTTTTCGGTGTTCTTTCAGTTCCTTACGAAAAAGGAAAGTAAAGAAGCAAGGTGAGGAAGAACAGGAAGAAGAAGAGGAAGAAGAGGAAGAAGAGGAAGAAGAGGAAGAAGAGGAAGAAGAGGAAGAAACAGGGACCCCAGCAGAACCAGCAGAATTGGATGAAATTCTTGAAAACAGTTTCGTTTCTCGTTTCGATTATAACCGATGGGAGCGCCCATTTCGCTACATAAACAAGGACGAAGATAAAAAAAAGAAAAAGAAAAAAAAAAAAAAAAAAAGAAATGACAATGACAAAGATGAAAAAGAAGAAAGCAATGACAATGACAAAGATGAAAAAGAAGAAAGCAATGACAATGACAAAGATGAAAAAGAAAAAAGAAATGACAAAAAGAAAAAAGAAAAAAGAAAAGACAAAAAGAAAAAAGAAGAAAACAATGACAAAAATAAAAAAGAAGAAAGCAATGACAATGATAAAAAAGAAGAAAGCAATGACAATGATAAAAATGAAAAAGAAAAAAGCAATGATAAAAATGAAAAAGAAGAAAGCAATGACCAAAATAAAACGGCCGTACGACCGGAACTGTCGCAGTATTTCTTTCACATATGCGAAAGTGATGGAAAAGAAAAAATTGCTTTTACGTATCCACCAAGTTTGTCACTTTTTCTGCAAAAGCTAAAAAATATAGTATGGTGGTCTACAATAGAGAAAACTCTATCTAATGATAATGAATTTAAATCTAATGATAATGAATTTAAATCTAATGATAATGAATTTAACAATTATTGGATTTATTCCAACAACAGAAAGGGGAATAAGACAAGTAACGAATTTAGAAATCGAATTGAAGCTCTCGACAAGAAATCCCGTTTTCTAGATATACTGGAAACAAGAACTCGATTATGTAATGATAGTAATGATGATAGTGAAAACTACGATGATAGTGAAAACAAAGATGATAGTGAAAACAAAGATGATAGTGAAAACAAATATTTTTATTTTCCTAAAGCCTATGATCCTTTATTAAGTGGGCCCTATCGCTTAAGAATGACACCAGAGATTTCACCTTCTAACGGGTCGATAGAAGATTTAATGGAAAGATTTGATATAAATCGGATTTACGCTATCCTTTTTGCAGATCCCGATTCCGAAGAATTTGAGGAGCAAACAAATGCATTTGATAAAAAACAATTTTTAATCAAAATGGACAATTTTTCTACCTTAACTGGCGAATTTGATAGACAACTAAAATTGACTAAAGAAAACAAAAGATTTTTAAAAATTTTATTGAATGACATTCAAACCGCTACTAATAATCCAAAGGAATCTATTAACAATAATCCAAAGGAATCTATTAACAATAATCCAAAGGAATCTATTAACAATACTTCAAAGGAATCTATTAATGAAATACAAGAAATAAGTAAAACAGTCCCTCGGTGGCCAGGCGAATTAATCAGCGAAATAGACGACGAATTTCTAGAATATGAAAAACAATTTGAAGACCCCAACGACACGGAATCGGAATCGAAATCCGAATCGGAATCGACATCCGAATCGAAATCGGAATCGAAATCCGAATCGAAATCGGAATCCAAATCGGAATCCAAATCGGAATTGAAATCCGAATCGAAATCGGAATCGAAATCCGAATCGAAATCCGAATTGAAATTGAAATCGGAATCCAAATCGGAATCGGAATCGAAATCCGAATTGAAATTGAAATCGGAATCCAAATCGGAATCGGAATCGAAATCCGAATCGGACTCGGACTCCGAATCGGAAGTAACAGAGGGCTTTGAAATTCGCTCAAGATTTTTCAAAATTGAAACGATTTTGATTCCTAAGGAAGATTTTGAAGATGAAGATGAAAAAAAAAATGAAGATGAAAAAAAAAATGAAGATGAAAAAAAAAATGAAGATGAAAAAAAAAATGAAGATGAAAAAAAAAATGAAAAAAAAAAAAAAAATGAAGATGAAAAAAAAAATGAAAAAAAAAAAAAAAATCAAGATGAAAATGCAAAAAAACAAGCACAAGCACAAGAAAAAAAAAAAAAGGAAGCTAAAGGTGAAGCTGAAAGTAGATCCTCTAATTCTCCAAAGAAAGGTAGAATAAAAACACAAGAGGGTATGGTGGGAATACCCTTGTTACGTTATTTGCCCGAATCGGACTTTCGGCGGGAACTAATTAAAGGTTCTCTGCGCTCTCAAAGGCGTAAAATTGGAGTTTGGCAACTGTATCAAGCAAACGCGCACTCTCCCCTTTTTTTGGATAGAATCAAAGCATTCCCCTACCTACCGGTTCAAATATTGGATCTATTCGAAACTTTTACAATTTATTTTAATGTTTGGACAGGCAAGACGAGGCCAAAAGCCAAAAAGTTGAGCGATAGGCACGAAAAAGTATCCAAAAAAGTATCCAAAAGGCACGAAAAAGTATCCAAAAGAAACGAGGAAGAATCGCGGATACTCGTAGCGCGGCTATGGGAGGATATCCCAGGTGGGCACCTAATAAGGGGATCTGCGTTAATAACTCAATCTTTTTTTAGAAAATATATTCTACTGCCTTCATTGATAATAGCCAAAAATATTGGACGTATGTTATTATTTCAACCTCCTGAATGGTTTGAGGATCTAAAGGAATGGAACCAAGAAATGCATATTAAATGTACCACTGATGGAATCCAAATATCGGAAACAGAATTCCCAGCGGATTGGTGGGAAGACGGTATGCAGATAAAAATCTTATTTCCTTTCTCCCTGAAACCTTGGCACAAAGATAAACTAGGACCCTCTGATATAGCTGATTTTGATCTAAATGATAAAAATTTAATACCAATTGAAAAAACTGATTCTTGTTTTTTAACAGTTTGGGGACTGCAAACTGACGTTCCTTTTGGTTCTCCCACATCCCTTTTTATAGAAAGAAATTCTTTTTTTGAACCCATTTTTGAGGAACTAGAAAAAACAATTGTAAAATGGAAAAGGTCGTATTTAGAAATAGCAAGAATACTAACAAAATTAATACTAGAAAAATTCAACCCAATTTTTAGCTTAATAAAAGTTAGCTTAATAAAAGTATCAAAATCGAATGCAATTAAAAACGAAAAAGATTCTAGAACCAGCAATCAAATAATTGATGAATCATTTAGTCTTCTATTTGAATCTCAAAATTGGAAAAATTCTTCACTGACAAAAAAGAAGGATCTAACAAGTAGAACAAGCACAATTCGAAATCAAATAGAAAAAATCCGAAATCAAATAGAAAAAATTACAAAAGAAAAAAACAAAATAACCCCATCCGGGGTATATATTAATCCTACCGAAAAAGGATATCTTGCTAAAACATTCGAATCGACAACAAATATTTGGCAAATATTAAAAAGAAGAAATGTTCGATTAATCTCTCAATTAGATTGTTTTCTAAAGATTTTCCTTGAAAAAATATACATAGATATTTTTTTATCTATTATTAATATTTCGAGACTCAATATACAATTTCTTCTTGAATCGATAAAAAAAATGCCAGCTAAGCCCATTAATGAAACAAATCAAGAAAAGCTTAATAGAAAAAATCAAAATATAATTAACTTTATTTCAACTCTAAAAAAAATTTCAACTCTAAAAAAACCAATTAATAGTCTTAGAAATAGTAAAAATTTACATAGTTTTTGTGACTTATCCTATTTCTCACAAGCATATGTATTTTATAAATTATCACAAAGCCGAGTTAGTACCAAATTACGATCTTTTTTTCAATATCACGGAATGTCTTTTTTTATTAAGGCTGAAATAAAAGATTACTTTGAAAGACAAGGAATACTTCATTCTAAATTAAGTGATAAGAAACTCCCGAATTCTGAAATGAATGAATGGAAAAATTGGTTGTTAATGGGACATTCATCTCGTATTAAATGGTATAAATTAATACTCCAAAAGTGGAGAAATAGACGTCATAAAAAAAAAAATTCCAAGTGGGATAATGAAAAAACTAATTTTGAAAAAACCTCTAGATATGATCTTTTATCATATAAATCTATTAATTTGAATTATGAAAATAAGAGGGACTCATCTATTTATAAATCAAGCGCGCAAGACCAATTAAAAAAGAACAAAGATATTTTTGATAAATCCAACACGCATAAATATAATATGTCTGATATATCTATATTGAGAAGTATCCCTACTAAAAACCTTTCGGATATTGAGTATTTCAATTTTAGATATGCAGAAATCAATCCCGATAGAAAATATTTGGATCGTAAAAATTTAGTTCTTGATTTTAGATACGAAATTAGAATGGAGTCCTACATCGAACTGGATGCGGCGAGTAATGAAAATGCTCAGATTGATACTAACTATTATGAAATTATTAAAAAATTTGATAATAAAGAACTTCTTTATCTTACGCTTTCACAAAAGTTCCAACCCAATTTACCAAAATCCCGAAAAGATTTTTTTAATTGGCTGGGACCGAATAAAGAAATACTAAATGGTCCTCGACCAGATCTGGGATCTTGGTTCTTCCCCGAATTTGTCCTAACTTATAATCTATATAAAACAAAACCGTGGGTTATACCAAGTCAAAAGCTTCTGTTAAATTTGAATCTAGATAAAAATGGTCTTATTGAAAATAGTGAAAAGAAAAACATCGAAGAAAACCAAAAACAAAAAGGGGAATCCGTTTCAAATAAAAAAATAAAGAATCAAAATAAAAAAGACGAAAAAGCTAAAAAAGACGAAAAAGACGAAAAAGCTAAAAAAGACGAAAAAGCTAAAAAAGAAAACGAATCGGTCGAAAGCAAAAGGGATCTTACATCAAATGTAAAAAAAAAAGGGAATGCCAAATCTTCAAGAAAGAACAAAAAAGATATTCAAGATCCGGTACCGGTACTTAAAAAAATAAAAAAGGAAAAGAAAAGTGAACTAGAAATAGACATAGAGACAAAGCAAAAACGTTTTGTAACTTCTCAACTGGTCTTGAACTATGATTGGTTTGAAACACAGATGACTAATCTATCCATAGCTGTTTTCCTGCTTAGACGGAAAACACTAACAAACCTTTCTGCATCCGCGATTGTAAACGGAGAACTGAAGGTGGAGCCAATGGATATTAGTCAAAAAGTTGTCAAAGTGGGGAAAGAGGCGATCTTGATTATCGAACCCGCGCGCCTGTCTCTAAAAAATGATGGACAATTTATTATGTATCAAACCTTAGGTATTTCGTTGGTTCATAAGATTAAGCACCAAATTAATCAAGGATATAGAAAACAACCCTATGTTGATAAGAATGGTTTTGATTTGCTTGTTCCCGAAACCATTTTATCGCATAGACGTCGTAGAGAATTGAGAATTCTAATTTCTTTGAATTCAAAGACTGGGAATAAAAATCCAATATTTTGGACTGAGAACAACTGCCGTCAATCTTTGGATTTGGATAAAGAGAACCATCTTAATCTTAATAAAGATAAGAATGAATTAATTAAATTCAAATTTTTTCTTTGGCCTAATTATCGATTAGAAGATTTAGCTTGTATGAATCGCTATTGGTTTGATACAAATAATGGCAGTCGTTTCAGTATGTTAAGGATACGGATGTATCCGCGGTTGAAAAGTCGTTGATAGTCCATTTTTGCTATATATGCTATACCCTACGGAGTATATGAAAGTAAAGAGGTTGACACGCCCCACCTTCCATGCCATTCTAATATAGAATACGAAGACTAAAACCACTGAGGTATCAATTAGGCCTACAAATCAATTAACAGAATCTTCTTCATTTTAGGTCTAAATTATGCCATGCAAAAATGAACCCCTTCTCCTTCTTTTTTCTTTTTCAGAATAAATTAAATTGAAACCTGGATGGATTAATATGAGTTGATAAAATTAGGAGTTCATAAATAAATTCAGATTATTGTATATAACACATTAAAATTACTAGCATTATTATTACTCATCGGTAAAATCCATATCTGTAAAAGTGTAAGAGGGAAAATCTTTTATGGTAAAAAGTGCATTCATTTCGGTTATTTCTGAAAAAGAAAGAAGGGGGTCGGTTGAATTTCAAGTATTCCGTTTTACCAATAAGATACGGAGACTTACTTCACATTTGGAAGTGCACAAAAAAGACTATTTATCTCAGAGAGGTTTGCGAAAAATTTTAGGAAAACGTCAGCGGCTGTTGGCTTATTTGGAAAAAAAAAATGGAGCACGTTATAAAGAATTAATTGGTCAGTTGGGTATTCGAGAGGCAAAAACAAAAACTCGTTAATTGGAAGAATTTTTTTAAGTACTCTTTCCTTTTTTTTGTATTTGGATAAACTTCTTTTTTCTTTCAGCAATTCATGGGAAAATGAATGGGTAAAAAACTTATGACTGTACCGGCTACAAGAAAAGACCTTATGATAGTCAATATGGGGCCTCACCACCCATCAATGCATGGTGTTCTTCGACTCATCGTTACTCTAGATGGTGAAGATGTTATTGACTGTGAGCCTATATTAGGCTATTTACACAGAGGGATGGAGAAAATTGCGGAAAATCGAACAATTATCCAATATTTGCCCTATGTAACGCGTTGGGATTATTTAGCTACTATGTTCACGGAAGCAATCACTGTAAATGGGCCCGAACTATTAGGAAATATTCAAGTACCTAAAAGAGCTAGTTATATCAGAGTCATTATGTTGGAGTTGAGTCGTATAGCTTCCCATTTGTTATGGCTTGGCCCTTTTATGGCAGATATTGGTGCACAGACCCCATTCTTCTATATTTTTCGAGAAAGGGAATTGATATATGACTTATTCGAAGCAGCTACTGGTATGCGAATGATGCATAATTATTTTCGTATCGGAGGAATAGCTGCTGATCTACCTTATGGCTGGATAGATAAATGTTTGGATTTTTGTAATTACTTTTTAACGGGGGTTGCTGAATATAAAAAGCTTATTACACGGAATCCTATTTTTTTAGAACGGGTTGAAGGCGTGGGCGTTATTCGCGGAGAAGAAGCACTAAATTGGGGTTTATCGGGCCCAATGCTACGGGCGTCCGGAATCCAATGGGATCTTCGTAAAGTTGATCATTATGAGTGTTACGATGAATTTGATTGGGAAGTTCAATGGCAAAAAGAAGGAGATTCGTTAGCTCGTTATTTAGTACGAATCGGTGAAATGGCAGAATCCATAAAAATAATACAACAGGCTCTGGAAGGAATTCCAGGAGGGCCCTACGAGAATTTAGAAATACGACGTTTTGATAGAGTAAAAGATTCCGAATGGAATGATTTTGAATATCGATTTATTAGTAAAAAACCTTCTCCAACCTTTGAATTGGCGAAACAAGAACTTTATGTGAGAGTTGAAGCCCCAAAGGGGGAATTGGGAATTTTTCTGATAGGAGATCTGAGTGTTTTTCCTTGGAGATGGAAAATTCGCCCGCCGGGTTTTATCAATTTGCAAATTCTTCCTCAGTTAGTTAAAAGAATGAAATTGGCTGATATTATGACGATATTAGGTAGCATAGATATCATTATGGGAGAAGTTGATCGTTAAAAATGATAATGGATACAACCGAAATACAAGCTATCAATTCGTTTTCCAGATTAGAATCCTTAAAAGAGGTCTATGGGCTTATATGGCTACTTGTCCCGATTTTTACTCTTGTATTAGGAATCACAATAGGTGTACTCGTAATTGTTTGGTTAGAAAGAGAAATATCTGCAGGGATACAACAACGTATTGGACCTGAATACGCCGGGCCCTTAGGAATTCTTCAAGCTGTAGCAGATGGTACAAAACTACTTTTCAAAGAGAACCTTCTTCCATCTAGCGGAGATGGTCGGTTATTTAGTATCGGACCATCCGTCGCAGTGATATCGATTTTACTAAGTTATTCAGTAATTCCTTTTGGATATCACCTTATTCTAGCCGATCTTGGTATTGGGGTTTTTTTATGGATCGCTATTTCAAGTATTGCTCCCGTTGGACTTCTTATGTCGGGATATGGATCAAATAATAAATATTCCTTTTTAGGTGGTTTACGCGCTGCTGCTCAATCAATTAGTTATGAAATACCATTAACTTTATGTGTATTATCAATATCTCTACGTGTGATTCGGTGTCTCTAATTAGCTGAAATAGAAAAAAGTTCCTAGTTCTTTTCTTTCTTATTTCTGAGAAGAGGGTTAAGGTTAAATAATTTTTTTCATCTTTTTTAGGCATCATTTGGGTTGATGAACTAAAGCAGATAGTTATATGAGTGAAAAAAAACGGCTTGCAAATTTGCAGTAAAAAGATTAAGTCTCATTTCCTATGTACAAGAATGGATTATTAATTAAAAAGCAGTAGAGGCCGTTTGCCCCAAGATTGGTTGCTTAGTTATCATCACTTGAAGCGGGTTTAAACGGGAGGTTGAACAAAATTGAGTGGATGGTTAGAAAGACGAAAATACACAAAGGATTAGTAATGGATATTCTCTAAATTTTTTAAGAGGATATTTCTGCACATAAACGGAATTCGAATTGGGACTTTAAGTTAGTAGAAATGATCAAGAAGTACTACCCACGATTCCGGCCTAGAGTATGTTCCTATCCACCGATTAAGTAAATAACTATCAAGAACGAAGTAATCTTTTTTTAGTAAAATCCCTTTTATGAGAAAGGAGAATAGGAACGAAAAAAAATAGAATAAAATAATTAAATAAGTCCTTTTCTTCGATCTTTTCATTAGTTAGAAAGAGAGAACTCTTAACATGATTCATAAATTAATAATTAATGGAATACCGAATTCTTTTTCGTGATTGAAAAATGAAATACCTATATAATGTTGTTACAAAAAGGTTTTTATTCAAGGATTAAGTTATTGATTAACAAACAAAAATGACATTCCTAAAATGAAAAGATGAGATTAATTCAGAAGCACCTTTTTTTACTATATATTTTAAATAAAAAATATAGCAAACAGAATTCCGTTGGTCTAATTTGGGGAACTTGGGATAAGTTTTGACTCTATCCTACAAAAAAAATATCAAGATAAAGATAAATAAGAATTAAATGTCCTTAGATTTATTTCTGACCCTTGAGGAGCCGTATGAGGTGAAAATCTCACGTATGGTTCTGTAATAGTGATAAGAACAGCGATGTTCTAATCGACTATGATTATCTAACAGTTCAAGTACAGTTGATATAGTTGAAGCGCAGTCAAAATATGGCTTTTGGGGGTGGAATTTGTGGCGTCAACCTATAGGGTTTCTCATTTTTTTAATTTCTTCTCTAGCTGAGTGTGAGAGATTACCTTTTGATTTACCAGAAGCAGAAGAAGAATTAGTAGCAGGTTATCAAACCGAATATTCAGGTATCAAATTTGGTTTATTTTACGTTGCTTCATATCTGAATCTACTAGTTTCTTCGTTATTTATAACAGTTCTTTACTTAGGAGGTTGGAATCTTTCTATTCCATACCTATTCGTTCCTAAAATTTTGGACATAAATATAAATAAAGTAGGTAAAGTTTTTGGAACAATAATCAGCATCTTTATTACATTAGCTAAAACGTATTTGTTCTTGTTCATTCCTATTGCAACAAGATGGACTTTACCAAGGTTGAGAATAGACCAACTTTTAAATCTTGGATGGAAATTTCTTTTACCTATTTCTCTAGGTAATCTATTATTAACAACTTCGTCCCAACTTCTTTCACTGTAAACAATTACAATATTCTATATTCACCACTTATCTCAAACAAGAGAAAGAAACAAGTCTACAATTTGATTCTTTATACACATTCACGATATGTTCCCTATGCTAACTGAATTCACAAATTATGGTCAACAAACAATACGAGCTGCCAGATACATCGGTCAAGGTTTCGCGATTACCCTGTCTCATGTGAATCGTTTTCCTATAACTATTCAATATCCCTACGAAAAACTAATTACGTCGGAACGTTTCCGGGGCCGAATTCACTTTGAATTTGATAAATGCATTGCTTGTGAAGTATGCGTTCGTGTATGTCCTATAGATCTACCTGTTGTAGATTGGAAATTGGAAAGTGATATTCGAAAGAAACGGTTGTTTAATTACAGTATTGATTTTGGAATCTGTATATTTTGTGGTAATTGCGTTGAGTATTGTCCAACAAATTGTTTATCAATGACTGAAGAATATGAACTTTCAAGTTATGATCGTCACGAATTGAATTATAATCAAATTGCTTTGGGTCGGTTACCAACGTCAGTAATTGATGATTACACAATTCGCACAATTTCGAATTCGCCTCCAATATAAATCAAATATAAAATATTTAAACTTAAACCTCTTAATTCAAATTAATTCAAAAAAATCCCCTATTAACACTTCAAATTCAAATTCATTATTTAATATTTAATCAATAATAATTAATTATTATTAATAATATATATATATGAATAATATTAATATTAAAATAAATTTTAAATAAATGAAATTAAGGTTTAGGTTGCATCTCTAAAAATAAGGCTTTTCAAAAGTTGTTTAAACTTGTCATTTAATTTTGATCCAAAATGTATTTCTATATATAAATTTTATATTTATATTTTTTATTTTTTTTATATTAGAGTATTTTATATTAGAGTAATATCTATATTTTTTTTTTCAAAAAAAATTCCAGATATTGAATGATTAGGGCTAATAACACTATATATATCAACCCGCCCCCATCTGTTCAATTTTTTTTTAAGTTAGGAAATATCATAAACATAAAAAAATGGAGTTACTTCTTTTTTCCTGGTCAGGTCAATAAGATCATGAAATATTTCGATTTTTTTTTTTATGGATTTACCGGGGCCAATGCATGATTTTCTTTTAGTCTTTCTGGGATCGGGTCTGATCTTAGGAGGTCTAGGAGTAGTATTACTTCCCAATTCAATTTATTCGGCCTTTTCGTTAGGATTGGTTCTTGTTTGTATATCCTTATTATATATTCTATTGAGTTCTTATTTTGTAGCTGCCGCGCAACTACTTATTTACGTAGGGGCTGTAAATGTTTTAATTCTTTTTGCTGTGATGTTCATGAGTGATTCAGAATATTACAAGGATTCTCGCCTTTGGACTGTTGGGGATGGGGTTACTTTGGTGGTTTGTACAAGTCTTTTTATTTCACTAATTACTACTATTCCAGATACGTCATGGTACGGGATTATTTGGACTACAAGATCAAACCAGGTTCTAGAACAAGATTTGATAAGCAATAGTCAACAAATTGGAATTCATTTATCAACGGATTTTTTTCTTCCATTTGAACTCATTTCAATAATTCTTTTAGTTGCTTTAATAGGTGCAATTGCTGTAGCTCGTCAATAAAAAATCAGCAGTTAAAATATTTCATGCTTGTTATATGTGATTCAATCAAATCAATTGAATTGTTTTTTAGATTGAAATGAATGAGATTGCTAAGGAGTTGCTTAATGATGCTCGAACATGTACTTGTTTTGAGTGCCTATTTATTTTCTATGGGTGTCTATGGATTGATCACAAGTCGAAATATGGTTAGAGCCCTTATGTGTCTTGAACTTATATTGAATGCAGTTAATATAAATTTTGTAACATTTTCTGATTTTTTTGATAATCGTCAATTAAGGGGAGATATTTTCTCAATTTTTGTTATAGCCATTGCGGCCGCTGAAGCAGCCATTGGGCTGGCTATTGTTTCATCAATTTATCGTAATCGAAAATCAACTCGTATTAACCAATCGAATTTGTTGAATAAGTAGTATTAATCATAAGAATTCAAATATTCTTAAAGAATTTTAAATTTAAGGTATAATCTTCTCTGCAAAAGAAACATAAACATAAGAAATCAAAGTATTTTGGCCCTTTCTTTTATAATAAAGCAGTCCAGAAGTAAATTGATTAGAAAAATTCTGATAACTTGTTGATTTACCTGGTATCTAAATATAGGATTTGTTTATAAGCTTACTAGGTCGAAAATTTATGACGTTTAAAAATGTATAGATCCAATGTCACATTCAGTAAAGATTTATGATACATGTATAGGATGTACTCAATGTGTCCGAGCCTGCCCCACCGATGTATTAGAAATGATACCTTGGGACGGATGTAAAGCTAAACAAATTGCTTCGGCTCCAAGAACAGAAGACTGCGTTGGTTGTAAAAGATGTGAATCCGCCTGTCCAACGGATTTCTTGAGTGTTCGGGTTTATTTAGGGGCTGAAACAACTCGCAGTATGGGTCTAGCTTATTGATATTGATACGTTCCACTAAACTCTATTTGAATCCATTTTATTTTATTTTTTTTTTTTACCAACAAGACCGGTGCTCAAGATATTTTTATTTTTGAGCACCGGTCTTTCTGGTCCAAGCGCATCTTGTCTTTACCACGACTTTTTTTCCTTGGTTAACAATAATTGTAGTTTTGCCAATATTGGCAGGTTCCTTAATTTTCTTTCTCCCCCATAGGGGAAATAGGGCCGTTCGTTGGTATACTATATGTATATGTATTTTAGAACTACTTCTAACGGTGTATACATTCTGTTATCATTTCCAACCGGACGATCCGTTAATCCAACTATTGGAGGATTATAAATGGATCCGCCTTTTTGATTTCCATTGGAGATTGGGAATAGATGGACTTTCTATAGGACCCATTTTACTAACGGGATTTATCACCACCTTAGCTACTTTATCGGCTTGGCCTGTTACTCGAGATTCTCGATTATTTCATTTCCTGATGTTAGCAATGTACAGTGGTCAAATAGGATTATTTTCTTCTCGCAACCTTTTACTTTTTTTTATCATGTGGGAGTTAGAATTAATTCCCGTTTATCTACTTCTATCCATGTGGGGGGGAAAGAAACGTCTGTACTCGGCTACAAAATTTATTTTGTACACAGCAGGGGGCTCCATTTTTCTCCTAATGGGAGTTCTGGGTATAGGTTTATCTGGTTCTAATCAACCAACATTAAGTTTTGAAACATCAACAAATCAGTCGTATCCTTTGTTCTTAGAAATAATATTTTATATTGGATTTTTTATTGCTTTTGCTGTCAAATCGCCGATTATACCCCTACATACGTGGTTACCGGATACCCACGGAGAAGCACATTACAGTACTTGTATGCTTCTAGCTGGAATCTTATTAAAAATGGGAGCGTATGGACTGGCTCGCATCAATATAGAATTATTATCTCATGCCCATTATCTATTTTCCCCTTGGTTAGTGCTAGTAGGCGCAATCCAAATAATTTATGCAGCTTCAACATCTCTTGGCCAACGGAATTTAAAAAAAAGAATAGCCTATTCTTCTGTATCTCATATGGGTTTCCTAATTATCGGAATTGGTTCTATAACTGATACAGGACTCAACGGAGCTCTTTTACAAATAATCTCTCATGGATTTATTGGTGCTGCACTTTTTTTCTTGGCAGGGACAACTTATGATCGAACACGCCTTCTTTATCTTGACGAAATGGGCGGAATGGCTATCACAATGCCAAAAATATTCACCATGTTTAGTAGCTTTGCAATGGCTTCCCTTGCATTACCGGGTATGAGTGGCTTTGTTGCTGAATTGATAGTATTTTTTGGAATAATTACTAGTCACAAATTTTTTTTAATGCCAAAAATACTAATTACTTTTGTAATGGCAATTGGAATCATATTAACTCCTATTTATTCATTATCTATGTCACGTCAGATGTTTTATGGATATAAGCTTTTTAACGTTCCAAACTCTTATTTTTTTGATTCTGGACCGCGAGAGTTATTTCTTTCAATTTCCCTCTTTTTACCCGTACTGGGTATTGGTATGTACCCGGATTTCGTTCTTTCACTATCGGTTGACAAGGTTGAAGTTATACTATCTAATTCTTTTTCTAAATAGTTTTTTTTCTATTCATGATTTTAAATTTACAATGAAAAAGTTGTAGAATGAAAAAGAGAACTTTTCCTTCTCGCAAATTACTAAAATTTATAGCTAAAAAAAAGAATTTGAACCCCATATGGGCATGAACCATGCGAATCAATAAAATATTTTATTCGCATGCTTCGTGCCCCTTCACGTAAAATTTTTTATTTTTATATGTACTGTAATGTGAATGTGTTGTGTTCGTAAGATACTTTCGTGAATTCAATTAGATGTTAATGTAAACGAACCATAACTATGTAGTCCTAGTCCTAATAGATTAACCCCAAAATAGCATATCCAAATTATAAGAAAGCCTATAGACGCTACAATTGCCGAATTTTCACCTTGCGGGTTTATATTTGTTCGAGTATGTAAATAAATCGCGAATACGAGCCAAGTAATAAATGCCCAAGTTTCTTTTGGATCCCAATTCCAATAGGATCCCCAAGCTTCGTTAGCCCATACCGCTCCTGACAGAATACCTATGGTTAAAAATAAAAACCCTAGACTAATAATCCGATAACTCCAATAATCCAATTGTTGGATTAATTGAGATTTGTAATAATTCTTACCCGAAAAAAAAGACGTAGTTTGTAAAAGATTACTTTTTTTATTCATGTATTCAATTTCCCCAACGAAAAACGACTCTTTTATTAAAAGAGTACTTTTACCAAGAATCTTTCTCTTTTTTCGAAATGTAATGACTACAAGTGCTATTGATAATAATGATCCACATAAAAGGGATGCATAGCCCAATATCATCATCGTTACGTGCATTAATAACCACTCGGATTGAAGAGCGGGTACTAATATTGAAGATTGGTGTATTTGAGTTAAAAGTCCGGAAGTAGCAAAGCCCTGGGTAAAAATAGCACTTGAACCGGTTATTGTGTTTAATAAATTTTTATTTTTTTTGAAATATGGAACTATATGAATAAGGGAGAAACACCACGAAAGGAATATTAATGATTCATATAAATCACTTAGTGGAAAATGACCCAAATAAATCCAACGTGTAACTAATAATCCTGTTATACAGGAAAAACAAACTATCAGACCCTTTTCAGATGAATCATACAGTTGTACGATTCCATCTTCGCAAAAAAGGGTTATTAAACGAATTGTAATTACGGTTAAAACAATAGAAAGGGAAATATGAGTTAATATATGTTCTAAGGTTGAAAATATCATAAAAAAAAAAGAAAAGTATCTTAAATGGAAATTGGGAGTTGAACTCATTATAGGATCTATTTCTCTTTTTTAGAAGATGACATGCCGCTACTCGGACTCGAACCGAGATGCTCTAGCACTGCTTCCTAAGAGCAGCGTGTCTACCAATTTCACCATAGCGGCTTGGCTTGAACTTATAATAGTTCATAAATAAACAATCGTCGAGATTGAAGAAGACAATTCAGTGCAATATTTTTTGTTTTTTTTTTTTTTTCAGAAAAAAATAAAATTTAAAATAATACAAAAAAAACAATAGGGGTTAGAAAGTTCGTTATTTTAGTTTAGGTTCTTAGCCTCTTGGGATTTTTCGTGTATTTTATGTTCTCTTAGAATTGAACTCTTGTAACTATAAAGAGAGAGTTCTACCCTAAAAAATATTTTTGTTTTCATTTTTTAATGAACTTTTTCTCATTTTTTTTCTCATTTTTTTAATTTCATAAATTTACCTTTTATATTTTTATTCTATACTATTTTCTATATAATTCTAGATTCTATCTATATTCTATTTCTATATTATCTATATTCTATTTCTATATAGTAATTTATAGAAATATATAATTTATAGAAATATATATATAAAGGTTAACTAAAGTTAAATTCAATCTATTACTTTCACTAAAAATGAAATTCAAATTAAAAAATTATCCCCTTTTTTATAGATAGAGAAAAGGGGATAAAAATAGAATTTTTTTTATTGTAAATCTAACAAACAAATAGTTCGAAACCTCTCCCCATCTTCTAAATGAGAAAATCTACTAACAAAAAAAAAGAAGGCTAACCACTTTTTATCTTGTATTTATGTGTTTGTCAACAAAAACAAGGAAACCTTTTTTTTTTTTTTATTTTTAGAATTCAGTAAAAAGCTAAAATTTTTTTGAAATAAAAAAGAGGGAACTCATTGCTATTTGATATTGATTAGTTTAACTCAATAGGAAATTCAAAATTTTGTAGCAAATAGGAAATGGGTCAATTTCTTTTTTCGAGTTGATTCCGATTATTGAAATTTTTGATTACTATTACTTAAATACTTAATTTGTACTATTAGTTAATACTTAATTTGTTAATTTTTTTGTTGCACAAAAAAACTTTTTGAATTTCCTGTAGAAAGGGATTTCCCTAACGAAAAAGCTTTTAATGCTGTCCAATATCCCTTCCTTTTCCAAATATTTTTCCGAATACGCTTTTTTGATGTAGAAATACGTTTTTTTGGAACGGCCATTTAAGATAAAAAGGATTACTTATTGTTTTAGTTGGATGTGAAAGACATCTATTGTTGAAACCAAATCCTTCTTTAGTTTTTTTATTCTATTTATTCTTATTCTTGAATTAATACTCTTTTCGGAAAAAAAGAAAGCTAAGGAGGGGGGAGATATATGAAAATCCCATTTAGAAAAAAAAAATATTTCGTGTACTCTAAATACTAGAAATAGCTAAATGGAGAAATACGAAGATATGTTATTTTTTTTTATTCCATAGAATCGCTGTAAAATTTGTTTATTCATTCGATTGATTACTATCTTTATTTGATATTCTTTCTCATTGAAGTCGATATCTGTAGAATCTGTTGCACCATAGGAATCAAATTCAATCTTAATAATAATAATAAAAAAAAAAGAATTCAACTTTCCGTTTTCATTTTCTTTTTTATTAACCGGTTAAATGGGGTCGGTTTAATTTGCAAATTGGAAAAAAAATTACGAATTACTCTGTTTTCGTTTTATATCATTTATACTATTTCAACAAATCTAACTTCTTGCTTTGAATTGAATATTTGAAATATTTATAATAAAAATAAATAAATAAAGATAAAGAAAGTTAAGAATAAGTAAATAAGTATAAGTAAATAAGTAGAATTTAAGTATAAGTAAAGTAAGAGGAAAGGCTTATAAATATCTATTTAAATTTGTTTAACTTAGTTCATATCTTGACTTTTTTGACTCCTTTAAAACAGGTAAGATCCCATTAATCAGAAACAATAAATTAGCAAATTCATAATTCAAAAAGCTTTTTATGCAACAGACATATCAATACGGGTGGCTCATACCCTTCATCCCACTTCCCGTTCCTATATTAGTAGGGGTGGGACTTCTTATTTTTCCGACGGCAACAAAAAATTTGCGTCGCATGTGGGCTTTTCATAGTGTTTTATTGTTAAGTATAGTCATGATTTTTTCAATGAATCTGTCTATTCAGCAAATAAATAGCAATTCTAGCTATCAATATGTATGGTCTTGGATCATTACTAACGATTTTTCTTTAGAATTCGGCTATTTGATAGATCCACTTACTTCTATTATGTCAATGTTAATAACTACCGTTGGAATTTTGGTTCTTATTTATAGTGATAATTATATGGCTCATGATCAAGGATATTTGAGATTTTTTGCTTATATGAGTTTTTTCAGTGCTTCCATGTTAGGATTAGTTACTAGTTCGAATTTGGTACAAATTTATATTTTTTGGGAATTGGTTGGAATGTGTTCCTATTTATTAATAGGATTTTGGTTCACACGACCTCAAGCAGCAAATGCTTGCCAAAAAGCTTTTGTAACAAATCGTGTAGGGGATTTTGGTTTATTATTAGGAATTTTAGGTTTTTATTGGATAACGGGTAGTTTCGAATTTGAGGATTTATTCGAAATATTCAATGACTTAATTTCTAATAACCAGGTCAATTTTTTATTTGTTACTTTGTGTGCTGTTCTGGTATTTGGTGGTGCCGTTGCTAAATCTGCACAATTTCCCCTTCATGTATGGTTGCCCGATGCTATGGAAGGGCCTACTCCGATTTCCGCTCTTATACACGCTGCTACTATGGTAGCGGCAGGAATTTTTCTTGTAGCTCGGCTTCTTCCTCTTTTCATAGTTATACCTTCCATAATGAATTTCATCTCGTTGATAGCAATAATAACTGTTTTATTAGGAGCTACGTTAGCTCTTGCTCAAAAAGATATTAAGAAAGGTTTAGCCTATTCTACAATGTCTCAATTGGGTTATATGATGTTAGCTCTTGGTATGGGGTCTTATCAAAGTGCTTTATTTCATTTGATTACTCATGCCTATTCCAAAGCATTGTTATTTTTAGGATCCGGATCTGTTATTCATTCAATGGAAGGGGTTGTTGGCTATTCTCCCTCTAAAAGTCAGAATATTATTCTTATGGGAGGTTTAAGAAAACATGTACCAATTACCAAAAATGCTTTTTTATTAGGTACACTCTCTCTTTGTGGTATTCCACCTTTGGCTTGTTTTTGGTCCAAAGATGAAATTCTTAATGATACTTGGTTGTATTCGACGATTTTCGCAATAATAGCCTGGGTTACTGCCGGATTAACCGCATTTTATATGTTTCGGATATATTTACTTACTTTTGAGGGACATTTAAATGTTTATTTTCAAAATTATAGTGGCAAACAAAAAATACCTTTCTATTCAATATCTCTATGGGGTAGGACAGTTTCAAAAAGAATTAATCAAAATGTTCGTTTATTAGCAATGACTGATGATAAAAGTTCTTCCTTTTTTTCAAAAAAAACATATCCAATTGATGATAATGATAGAAATATAACACAACCATATATTACTATTCCTCTTTTTGAGAATAAAAAACTTGATTCCTATCCTTACGAATCAGACAATAATATGCTATTTCCTCTCCTTGTATTGGGCCTATTTACTCTGTTCGTTGGGTTTATAAGAATTCCTTTCGGAGACAATGGTGATATATTATCTAAATGGGTAACTCCGTGGATAAATCTTTTGCATAAAACGTCGACTAATTTGACGGATTGGTCTGAATTTTTTAAAGATGCAATTTTTTCAGTGAGTATAGGTTATTTAGGAATATTTATAGCGTCGTTTTTATATAAATCCCCCTATTCCTCCTTACTAAATTTGGATTTAATTAATTCAGCTGTTAAAGAGGTCCCTAGGGGACCTCTTGGGGAGAAAATGCTAAATGGCATATATAGTTGGTCAGATAATCGCGCTTATATAGATTCTTTTTATAAAACATTCTTAACCGGGGGCATTAAAGGATTGGCTAAAGTAACTCATTTTTTTGATCGTCTAGTAATTGATGGAATTATCAATGGAGTTGGTTTTCTTAGTTTCTTTATAGGAGAAGTTATAAAATATGTAGGCGGGGGTCGGATCTCCTCTTATCTTTTCTCGTATTTATCGTATGTATTGGTTTGTTTTTTAATATTTTTTATTACTTATATTACTTAAGTAATAAAAAATATTAAAAAACAAATAAAAAAAATTCACTTTTATTTTTTACAGAGTCATATTAACGATTATTATAAGAATCTGCACAAAAATTGAAAACTTTGGTCGATTCAAAACAATTATTTTGTGCAGATTCGGCCTTCTTTCCTTTTCATCGATTTGGTACAGATCCTCCGAAAAAAGGGGAAGAAGAAGGATCTTCTTCTTCCTGTTCTTCCTCACCTTGCTTCTTTACTTTCCTTTTTCGTAAGGAACTGAAAGAACACCGAAAAAGGGCTGCCGGTAGTATGCCTAAATAGTAGACACAGGTAACATAAAGGATAGTACTAGTGCTCCAAGCCATTAAAGGTATCAATTTTGGCACAAAGAACTTCAACTTCCTAGTTCGAAACTTATTCGATCTAATAAAAGGAAGATTCATAAAAGGAAAATTCAAAAGATTTTGCCGTATCCAGACTAATACCAAATCAAGAATTTTCAGGCAAAAACTCTGACCAATTAACCAACCAACAAAACAACTTATTAGAAATAACCTCTTGTTCTTGTTGTTGCATCGAAACAGATAAGTGTAG